GTTACTTCGCAACCTGCTCAATTTGGCCCTCTAGGGCCGGGAACTAATGAATAAAAAGGGGTTGGATACCGCCCGCCCAGCCCTACACCATATCTAAACAAATAGAATAGTCCTTTTATACAGACTGCTAAGTGCGGAGACGGGAATCGAACCCGTGACCTCAAGGTTATGAGCCTCGTGAGCTACCAAACTGCTCTACTCCGCTAAACTGCTCTACTCCGCTCTAGAGCGCCGGAAACCGGCGGACGAAAAAGGTTGAATACGGGCCTCCACCATGTCTAGACAAATAGAATAGTTCCTTTCTAAAGAAAGGAGCGGGTAGCGGGAATCGAACCCGCATCGTTAGCTTGGAAGGCTAGGGGTTATAGTCGACGTTGGTTGATTATTTTTAACGTCTCTAATTCAAAACCGAACATGAAATTTTGATTTCATTCGGCTCCTTTATGGGTATTCCCACCACTTAACATCTATGTCAGCTTTTTTGTCTGAATGGAACCAAAGCTCTCTGCTTTCTAGATGATCCCTATAGAGTAGGAGATAGAAATTTGCCTAAATCTATCTAATCTAATTACTTCGTTCTCTAATTTCATTTAAGAGATCCTGAGGAAAAGAATTGGGTTTCCACCGAGCTGAAACAATATGCTGATGGTTCTAGTAAACCAAAACTACCGTTTTTTAGCTATTTGGCTTCCATTTTCTTTTTTAACAAAAGAAGATTTAGTTACGATTGGAAATAAACCTTTTTTGTATCTTCATCCATAGATCCTTTACCCATATTTTAAAAATTGGAATCCTTAATCCAATGCAAAATTATGCTTCGCGACTCTGTACTCATAATCCAAATCCAATTTGTATTTTGGATGTAATTTCAATTAGTCTTTGGATACAAACCAATTAGTCTTTGAATACAAACCGCGAAAATGTATATTCTTCCTCAATATGCTATTGAGAGGAAAAGGATTAAATCCTTTATAAGAACTAAAGTTTTCATCGGAATATAAAAAAACTTAAGGACGCCTTAAGTATATCATTTTCAGTTATTAATAGAACGAATCACACTTTTACCACTAAACTATACCCGCTACGTGTAAATTATGATACCAACGCTACCCTTTGTCAAGGATAGGCGTTCGAGAAGGATGCTAATTCCCCTTTAGTGAATGAAACAGAGAAGGTTCATGACAGTGGGCGGTTAGTACTTCGATCGCGGGCCTTTCCTTTACTTTAGGATTTAGATAGCCCTCCGGTCTGTAAAATAAACTAAACCTCTTCTTACCACCCCAGTAGCGTATGAACTAACTGTATGCATTTCAATTAGAGTCGTATTCTACGATTACGACTACAATGATCATTATTTGCTTTGCGAGGACGTAAGTGTTCCAGACTGCTGTAAGGAATAGTTTGATTATTTCTATAATATACATTAGGAAATATAGGGGCACCGCAGCCCCATAAATTTCTTTCTTCCTTTTCTTTATTGAACAAAGAAATTGGGGAAGATGTTTTCTTCCCCCCCCCCTTCTCATGAAGTCTAGGCCATAGAGAAAGAGTGAGATGATTTTTTTTTATTTATCATAGACTTTCCCTATAGCTTGAAAGAAACAAGAAACAAAGAGTCGTAACTTAAAGAAAAAGGCGCACAGAAAGAAAAAGGCGCACAGAAACCGAAGGATTTACCTGATGTAAAGAAGATTCTGAATGTCTCTGCTTAGTCGACCCTCCCCATTTACCAATTTCTTCTCCTCTTTTCCACTTTAAAAGAATCAAAGAAGATGAATAGAACTAAGAACACATAAAAAAGAGCATATGGATAGGCTCAAGACCATTACCAAAAGTTCTTCCCAATAATCTAATCATATTAGGTATCTGTTCCCTTCCTTTTCCTACTAGAATCGGGAATCTTGGATTTTCCATATCCATATACCATCGAACCTTAAGGGTTCCAGAACCCTCCTTTTTTGCTAGTCTTCAGAAACGGAAAACCCGGAACCAGAAGCAGTATAAATTCTACTGCCCGTTTTTTACAAGAAAATTAGTGATAAAACTCCACCACAGTTTGTTCAAAATGCACCAACCGGAATCCTTGGGGAATATTCAAGTACCTTATTTCTAAGGGGTACCTGTTGAAAATCGCTTCAACAAATCCGCCCAAAACTTTTTAAGAAAAATTGCAACGTTTTGAACTCGAGGGTTTTCCCAAGGGATGCCTGTTAAAAATTGTTTCAACCTCTCGCCAAAACCGGCAAGAAGTATATCACTGAAAATTAATACCCAGCCATACGGGTATATGAAGATCGCGAATTCCTTTATACCCCACCCAATTAGAATTAGAGGAAATAAAACATAAATGGAGAAAGCTCTCATCATAAGATCAGCCAATAGAAAAAAAGTATCTAATTTTTCAGACCGTTCTGAGCACGTGAAAAGTCAATAGCCTAAAGATAAAAAAACCCTCTACTTTGTACAAGTGATAAGAGAGAGTATGAAAGATTTTCTTATTTTTCTTTATTTTCTTAAGATTTTTTTTGAACCTGACCATGAATAAACTTCTATATCGCGATATATACATATATAATGTAGATTATGCGGTAGACCTATAATGGGAAATGAAAGTGACTTATTTTGGAATTGAATAAAAAGCCCTTTTAACTCAGTGGTAGAGTAATGCCATGGTAAGGCATAAGTCATCGGTTCAAATCCGATAAAGGGCTTTTTTTACTTTTTTACTTAGTGGTAGAGTAATGCCGTGGTAAGACGTGAGTCAGCGGTTCAAATCCGATAAAGTACTTTTCTACTAAATTCATTCACTTTTTTTCTTTGTTTTTGAAAATTTCTCTTTTTTTTATTGAATTTTATGACTTAGTGCGAGATGCATGCATTTTTGGTCTAAACATTAAACGAAGCAGGGAGTGTAAATTGAAAAAAAAAGAAATTGGACTCTTTTTCCTGTTAGATCAATCAAATCACTACCCGTACTGAACGAATCTAGAATCCCTTTTATTAATCTATTCTTATTCTATATCCTTTATAAAGGAATTTCCCTAAAAAGTAGGGGATGATCCGTGAATTAACCTAATCATCAACTAAAAAAAATCCTACAAAAGCATAACAAAAAAGTAGGAAAGACTCCTTGCTTTGGATCTAGTTATACTCTTCGAGTATATTGACAATTCCAAAAAACTACTCATACTATCATTATAGTATAATGAGGAACGGTTGTATATGGCCCTATCGTCTAGTGATGCCCCTATCGTCTAGTGGTTCAGGACATCTCTCTTTCAAGGAGGCAGCGGGGATTCGACTTCCCCTGGGGGTAGGGAGTATTATGAAAGGAGGTTAATCATAGATTATCAAAAACCCTAGAAAAATTCTTCCTGGGTCGATGCCCGAGCGGTTAATGGGGACGGACTGTAAATTCGTTGACGATATGTCTACGCTGGTTCAAATCCAGCTCGGCCCAAAAATCTAGGGCTTCGTGAAAAGGATAAATTTTTTTCTAATCTCTATTTCTCTCATTCCTTTCTTACAAACAAAGGGCCCTTTCTTATTGAAAGGCAGATTATCATCTATTTTGAGCGATAAAAAATCGCGGCATACTAGTTATGTGACTCTCACTATACCCCCATACGATATGGGGGTGTGTAGTATATGATTCGTCTATTTCTTATAGTAAAATAGGCGAATCGAATCTTCTTATGGTTCTATTTAAGAATAGGTATGCCATACACCCCGCGGGGATTGTAGTTCAATTGGTCAGAGCACCGCCCTGTCAAGGCGGAAGCTGCGGGTTCGAGCCCCGTCAGTCCCGAACTAGGGTTCAATGAATGGAGAAATTCATCTTTCCTTTTTCCATGAAAAAGGGGGGGAGGAGGCAAGATCAAATACCTATGGGGCACCCCTTATTTCACTTTTTTTATTTCGCTTTTCTCAGTAAAGAGGGAGGAGTATAGGAATTTTTTTATCACTACTTCTGGTTGATAACGAAAGACATACATATCATATGTGGATTAGTATAATTTAGGATATTACTCTATCCTTATGATGATACCATCCTCCTCTTAAGTTCCTATTCGACTCTTATGGAATAGAATACCGGTATTTTACTGGAATCCTTACATAAATAATATTTATTTATTGTTAGATAGTGAATTTAATAAAATTAGTACTTTTAAAAATCTGTTCTCATCTTTAGACCCAAAACGCGGATTTTGATAGTAACCTAATAAAAAAAACCAAGCAAAGCAAACGCCCCTTTTCCTAAATTCAAATATTCTTTTTTTTAGTTAAGTCCTCTTTTCTCCATCTCACTTCTACTGCTTATTTGGATATCTATGTGATCCATAGAAAGTCGGCCATATAATACATACATAATTGTATGTATAACTATAAGAAAAAGGAAGGGCAATTGGATAAGATAAGAAAGATCCTCGGTTATAGATATATACTCGGTTATAGATATATAAAAGAAAAAGTGGAAAAGGATGAAAAATGGAGGGGTTCCTAATCCAATCAAAAAACCTATTTTGGCTTTAGTATGGATAAGGGATCCTCCTATGTTATACTATTCCACTCTCAACCATGAATTGATTTGATAGATCCGATATTCATAATATTGAATTGATATTGAATTGATTCAGTATTATCAGAATACAAGTCCTCCCTTTGAATTTACAGGATACCCCCCCCCCTTTTTTCCTCTCCATGGGATTACATCCCGAGTTATTGCGAAAAATAAGAGGTTATGGAAGTCAATATTCTCGCATTTATTGCTACTGCACTGTTCATTCTAGTTCCTACTGCCTTTTTACTTATTATTTATGTAAAAACAGTCAGCCAAAATAATTAATTGGACTTCCAATTAATATTAATCATTGAAGAAATGAAAAAGGGATTAAATAAAAAAAATCCAAGTCTTAAATGAAAGGATCCGGTGGGAATCATAAAGTGTGGTAGAAAAAACTACATATAGTAGTTTTTTCTACCACACTTTAGAGTCTTTCTATTCTATTATCTTGAATCTACATAGAATAGATTACTAGATTGAAATAGTAATCTAATTCAATTTATTTTTTCACTGCATCCACTTAATTTCTATCAAGTCAAAATAAAAAGCAAATCGAAGACAATTCTTCATCGAAAGAATCCATGGAGGGGGAGAAAAATAATATGAGAATAGACTATAGTAAAAGAAAAAAAGGAAAAAACCAGCGAATCTTTCATGCTTAAACATGCCGTGCGATGCTGGAAAAGAACATAAAATAGATTTTAAGAACTAAGAATAAGAAAAGAGTATAAAACAAATGGAAAATGTGCGATGTGTTGGGAATAGCTCCGCGGAAGAAAGTCTAATTTTCTTATGTATAGAACTTTTTTAACCATTGGTCGCTTCCAGTAGTGATTATGAATTGCTCTAATCGCTCTTTCTATTTCTATCTTTCTATTTCTATATAGTAGAATAGAAAGACTCTTTCTTACAAGAGTTTCTTACAGGAGTGAAACAAAACTAAAGAAAGAGAGAAAGAATAAAGTTGGGCAAAATGATTAATGCAAAATGGTCAATTTAAAGAAAAGAGTTGATACAACAATTTGACTACTCAATCAATTAGTAGTATCCCTAGAGTCCACTCCTCCCCCATACTACTAGTGAAAGAGAAAATGTAAAGACTACCATTAAAGCAGCCCAAGCGAGACTTACTATATCCATGTAAATTATGTCTCCTATTTCTATGAAGGAATTATTCTACTTCTACTATTGATGAATAATCATAGTGGAATCAAGGGTACAGAGTCAAAAGGGGATTCTGCCCTAAGGCTATGGATGAATCAGTTCAAGAAATTTACTCTTAACAAATTCTTAGAGTATTTCTGGTAGAATTAGGGGCCATTAAGTATAAATACGATACATAGTACTTTTCCGTAAAAAGGATTACGGAGATGATGTCCTGAATAGAAGACAAGACACGGGAATAGGAAGATTTTTTCCTCCTTTTGTTACCCTTTTTTGATTTTTATAAGCAAAGGGCGTCAGAATATACCCTAAAATTAGGATAGATAAATATTTATTGGATACCTACCTTACCTATGTTTATTTTTGACCTAAACTCTACAGCCCCACTTTCTATCATGAACTATGAAAGAATGAGGAAACTTTATCCACAACTCCGAAATTTATTTTGGATCAGCCTATTCAATCCGATTCTCGACAGAATCCGTAGCCCTTACTTTAGTGTATGTAGGTAGCATAAAATGTACGATAAATAAAATGTATGATAATTAGGAAGTCTTGCTATCCCTTCATGCAGTCCCTTCTTCAATCTTAGATTGAAAAATAAAGAATGCTCTTTAGGGCCCTTTGGTTTGGATACCAAGATTTCTTACATCTTAGCCTCCTAGTTTTAAATTCTCGAATCGAATCAATTAAGAATTCCAATTAATAAAAGAATAAGGAAACGCTATCTCATCCCTATTGGTAGCGGTTTGGGCCACTACTGCCAAAACAAATCCTAGTTTGAGGAAAGAACTGTGGATTCTAAAAATCCAGTATCGCCAGGACTTGTTATTCTCTTGCCCCAACTTATGCGAGGTACGGATTTCTCGAGTGGGATCAGTATTATAAGCCTAAGTATTTTATTGACCAGGCGGCACCCAGATTTGAACTGGGGATAAAGGATTTGCAGTCCCCTGCCTTACCACTTGGCCATGCCGCCAAAAAATCCGATCTAAAATCGAGAAAAGAGCAAGTATTCATCCGCGTTTTCTTACTAAAACAAACTTTATTTTATCTTGAATCCAATTCTACTTACTTTTTTTCCAATCTTTTTCCAAAAATCTATTCATGCTTTTTTTGGATCCAGTTTCGATTATTCTCCTCGAAGGATTCCATCTTAAAACACACATTGCTAACACTAGAAAACCGCCCTTTTCTTTCTATTGAAATGAAAAAGGAGAAAAAGTGGATTTCTAGTCACAGGCTACAAACTTCAGAACAAATTGGAACCATTAACTAGAATTCTCTTTTTTTTGAATTGCAGTAGTGAACGACTCTTAAATCGGTATTCTCTCCCGCCTGCCTTTTAATGGCATAACATAATAAAAGAGAGTGGATTTTTACCTAATCCGTATATACGTAAACTCCAGGTCCGAACAGCATTATTATCCATGGATTCCCCTTATGTACATATCTCTGTGGAAAATCGTTCTTTAATTTTTCATTGTATTAAATATCTGGAATAAAAAAAAGAAAATTGACTTTGATATGTATAGGTCCAGAACTAGATTGGCATGTACTTAAAAAAAGTACTTACTTTATTTTAGGATTCTACAACGAAATCTTATATTTTCTAGCAATTCTACTACTACGAATACGAAACAAAAAAGAACCCTCAAATTCTTTTTTGAAATTAAACTAAGAGTGCTACTCTCAATCGAACTAAAATCAAACTTTCTAGTGCTTATAAATTAGTATATTATGGTTTTATCCCATTCATAGAAAGGAGATAAAATGAGAAATCTTTGTCGTCCAATCTAATTAGAATATCATAAAGTGTAAGTGGCAGAATTTTTTTTCGAGGTTCTAGGAATGTTTTATCAATTCATTTTCATTCCATTTGTACCCCTGGCAAATTCGAACTTTCGTCGAAATTGTCTCTATTCATATGTATGAAATACATATATGAAATACGTATGTGGAGTTCCCGAGAATTTCATGTGATTCAGTAAACAGAATATAGATTCCATAATTGCTAGATCGATCCGTAGGGATTGATGAAGAGTGAGCTGATAATGGAATTTTTCTTCGACAAACAGGAAACTTAAGATTAAGATGCTCCGGAATGGAAATGAGAGAATGTCCACAATACCTGGATTTAGTCAGATCCAATTCGAGGGATTTTGTAGGTTCATTAATCAAGGCTTGGCAGAAGAACTTGAAAAGTTTCCAACAATTAAAGATCCAGATCACGAAATTGCATTTCAATTATTTGCGAAAGGATATCAATTGCTAGAACCTTTGATAAAAGAAAGGGATGCTGTGTATGAATCACTCACCTATTCTTCCGAATTATATGTATCCGCGAGATTAATTTTTGGTTTCGATGTGCAAAAGCAAACCATTTCTATTGGAAACATTCCTATAATGAATTCCTTAGGAACCTTTATAATAAATGGAATATACCGAATTGTGATCAATCAAATATTGCTAAGTCCTGGTATTTACTACCGCTCGGAATTAGACCATAAGGGAATTTCTATCTACACCGGGACTATAATATCAGATTGGGGAGGAAGATCGGAATTAGCAATTGATAAAAAAGAAAGGATATGGGCTCGTGTGAGTAGAAAACAAAAGATATCTATTCTAATTCTATCATCAGCTATGGGTTCGAATCTAAGAGAAATTCTAGATAATGTTTCCTACCCTGAAATTTTCTTGTCTTTCCCGGATGCTAAGGAGAAGAAGAGGATTGAGTCAAAAGAAAAAGCTATTTTGGAGTTTTATCAACAATTTGCTTGTGTAGGCGGGGACCTGGTATTTTCGGAATCCTTATGTGAGGAATTACAAAAGAAATTTTTTCAACAAAAATGTGAATTAGGAAGGATTGGTCGACGAAATATGAATCGAAGACTGAATCTTGATATACCTCAGAACAACGCATTCTTGTTACCGCGAGATGTATTGGCCGCTACGGATCATTTGATTGGAATGAAATTTGGAACGGGTATACTTGACGATGACGATATGAATCACTTGAAAAATAAACGTATTCGTTCGATTGCGGATCTGTTACAAGATCAATTCGGACTGGCTCTTGGTCGTTTACAACATGCGGTTCAAAAAACTATCCGTAGAGTATTCATACGTCAATCGAAACCGACTCCACAAACTTTGGTAACTCCAACTTCAACCTCGATTTTATTAATAACTACTTATGAGACCTTCTTTGGCACATACCCCTTATCTCAAGTTTTCGATCAAACCAATCCATTGACACAAACTGTTCATGGGCGAAAAGTGAGTTGTTTGGGTCCTGGAGGATTGACGGGGAGAACTGCAAGTTTTCGGAGCCGAGATATCCATCCGAGTCACTATGGTCGTATTTGTCCAATTGACACGTCCGAAGGAATCCATGTTGGACTTACTGGATCCTTAGCTATTCATGCGAGAATCGATCACTGGTGGGGATCCATAGAGAGTCCGTTTTATGAAATATCTGAGAAAGCAAAACAAAAAAAAGAGAGACAAGTAGTTTATTTATCACCAAATAGGGATGAATATTATATGATAGCAGCAGGAAATTCTTTGTCCTTGAATCGGGGTATTCAGGAGGAACAGGTTGTTCCAGCTAGATACCGTCAAGAATTCCTGACTATTGCATGGGAACAGATTCATGTTAGAAGTATTTTTCCTTTCCAATATTTTTCTATTGGGGGTTCTCTCATTCCTTTTATTGAACATAATGATGCGAATCGAGCTTTAATGAGTTCTAATATGCAGCGCCAAGCAGTTCCGCTTTCTCGGTCCGAGAAGTGCATTGTTGGAACTGGATTGGAACGCCAAACAGCTCTAGATTCGAGGGTTTCTGTTATAGCAGAACGCGAGGGAAAGATCATTTCTACGGATAGTCACAAGATCCTTTTATCAAGTAGTGGGAAGGCTATAAGTATTCCTTTAGTTACACATCGGCGCTCTAACAAAAATACTTGTATGCACCAAAAACCCCGGGTTCCGAGGGGTAAATTCATTAAAAAAGGACAAATTTTAGCGGAGGGGGCGGCTACAGTTGGTGGGGAACTTGCTTTAGGAAAAAACGTATTAGTAGCTTATATGCCATGGGAAGGTTACAATTTTGAAGACGCAGTACTAATTAGCGAACGTTTGGTATATGAGGGTATTTATACTTCTTTTCACATCCGAAAATATGAAATTCAGACGGATACGACAAGCCAAGGCTCCGCTGAAAAAATAACTAAAGAAATACCACATCTAGAAGAACATTTACTCCGCAATTTGGACAGAAATGGAGTTGTGAAGTTGGGGTCCTGGGTAGAAACAGGCGATATTTTAGTAGGTAAATTAACGCCTCAGATACCGAGCGAATCGTCCTATATCGCGGAAGCTGGATTATTACGGGCCATATTTGGTCTTGAGGTATCCACTTCAAAAGAAACTTCTCTCAAACTACCTATAGGTGGAAGAGGGCGCGTTATCGATGTGAAATGGATCCAGAGGGACCCCCTCGACATAATGGTTCGTGTATATATTTTACAGAAACGTGAAATCAAAGTTGGGGATAAAGTAGCCGGAAGACACGGGAATAAGGGGATCATTTCCAAAATTTTGCCTAGGCAAGATATGCCCTATTTGCAAGATGGAATGCCTATTGATATGGTCTTCAATCCCTTAGGAGTACCCTCACGAATGAATGTGGGACAAATATTTGAAAGCTCGCTCGGATTAGCAGGGGATCTGCTAAAGAAACATTATAGAATAGCACCCTTTGATGAGAGATATGAGCAAGAGGCTTCAAGAAAACTTGTGTTTTCAGAATTATATGAAGCCAGTAAACAAACAAAAAATCCGTGGGTATTTGAACCCGAGTACCCAGGAAAAAGCAGAATATTTGATGGAAGAACAGGAGACCCCTTCGAACAGCCTGTTCTAATAGGGAAGTCCTATATCTTAAAATTAATTCATCAAGTTGATGAGAAAATCCACGGACGCTCTACCGGGCCCTATTCACTTGTTACACAACAACCCGTTAGAGGAAGAGCCAAGCAAGGGGGACAACGAATAGGAGAAATGGAAGTTTGGGCTTTAGAAGGATTTGGTGTTGCTCATATTTTACAAGAGATACTTACTTATAAATCTGATCATCTTATAGCTCGCCAAGAAATACTTAACGCTACGATCTGGGGAAAACGAATACCTAATCACGAGGATCCTCCAGAATCTTTTCGAGTGCTGGTTCGAGAACTACGATCTTTGGCTCTAGAACTGAATCATTTCCTTGTATCTGAGAAGAACTTCCAGGTTAATAGGGAAGAAGTTTGATCGGAATAAATATAAATTCTTTTCTTATTTCTATTTTATGATTGACCAATATAAACATCAACAACTTCAAATTGGACTCGTTTCCCCTCAACAAATAAAGGCTTGGGCTAACAAAATACTACCTAATGGGGAAGTCATTGGCGAAGTAACAAGGCCCTCTACTTTTCATTATAAAACGGATAAACCAGAAAAAGATGGATTGTTTTGCGAAAAAATCTTTGGACCCATAAAAAGCGGAATTTGTGCTTGTGGAAATTCTCGAGCGAGCGGAGTTGAAAACGAAGACGAAAGATTTTGCCAAAAATGCGGAGTAGAATTTGTGGATTCTCGGATACGAAGATATCAAATGGGATATATCAAACTCGCATGTCCCGTGACTCATGTATGGTATTTGAAAGGTCTTCCTAGTTATATCGCGAATCTTTTAGATAAACCCCTTAAGAAATTGGAGGGCCTAGTATACGGCGATTTCTCTTTTGCTAGGCCCAGCGCTAAAAAACCAACTTTCTTACGATTACGAGGTTTATTCGAAGATGAAATTTCATCCTGTAACCATAGCATTTCTCCCTTTTTTTCTACCCCGGGCTTTGCAACATTTCGAAATCGGGAAATTGCGACAGGAGCAGGTGCTATTAGAGAACAATTAGCAGATTTGGATTTGCGAATTATTTTAGAGAATTCCTTGGTCGAATGGAAGGAATTAGAAGACGAGGGGTATAGTGGAGATGAATGGGAAGATAGAAAAAGACGAATAAGAAAAGTGTTTTTGATTAGACGCATGCAATTGGCGAAACATTTTCTTCAAACAAATGTAGAACCAGAATGGATGGTTTTATGCTTATTACCAGTTCTTCCTCCCGAATTAAGACCCATTGTTTATAGATCTGGGGATAAAGTAGTGACTTCGGATATTAATGAACTTTATAAGAGAGTTATCCGTCGGAACAACAATCTTGCCTATCTATTAAAAAGAAGTGAATTAGCGCCAGCAGATTTAGTAATGTGCCAGGAAAAATTGGTACAAGAAGCCGTGGATACACTTCTTGATAGTGGGTCCCGCGGGCAACCAACGAGGGATGGTCACAATAAAGTATACAAATCACTTTCAGATGTAATTGAAGGTAAAGAGGGGAGGTTTCGCGAGACTCTGCTTGGGAAACGGGTCGATTACTCGGGGCGTTCCGTCATTGTTGTGGGTCCTTCGCTTTCATTACATCAATGTGGATTACCTCTAGAGATAGCCATAAAGCTTTTTCAGCTATTTGTAATTCGCGATTTAATCACGAAACGTGCTACTTCTAACGTTAGGATTGCTAAAAGGAAAATTTGGGAAAAGGAACCCATTGTATGGGAAATACTTCAAGAAGTTATGAGGGGCCATCCTGTACTGTTGAATAGAGCACCTACCCTGCATAGATTAGGCATACAGGCTTTCCAACCTACTTTAGTGGAAGGGCGTACTATTTGTTTACACCCATTAGTGTGTAAGGGTTTCAATGCGGACTTTGATGGGGATCAAATGGCTGTTCATCTACCTTTATCCTTGGAAGCTCAGGCGGAAGCCCGTTTACTTATGTTTTCTCATATGAATCTCCTATCTCCCGCTATAGGGGATCCTATTTGCGTACCAACCCAAGACATGCTTATCGGACTTTATGTATTAACGATTGGAAACCGTCGAGGTATTTGTGCAAATAGATATAATAGTTGCGGAAACTATCCAAACCAAAAAGTAAATTACAATAAAAATAATTATAAGTATAGATATACAAAAGATAAAGAACCTCTTTTTTCTAGTTCCTATGATGCACTGGGAGCTTATAGACAGAAACGAATCTGTTTAGACAGTCCCTTGTGGCTCCGATGGAAACTAGATCAACGCGTCATTGGGTTAAGAGAAGTTCCGATTGAAGTTCAATATGAATCTTTGGGGACTTATCATGAGATTTATGCCCACTATCTAATAGTGGGAAATAGAAAAAAGGAAATCAGTTCTATATACATTCGAACCACTCTTGGTCATATTTCTTTTTATAGAGAAATAGAGGAAGCCATACAAGGATTTAGTCAAGCCTATTCATACACTATCTAAACAAGGAAGTTCGATTCGGCGATGCCCCTTTCGAGGGGCATTCCGATTTCGCTAGTATCATCATTTTTGCCGCACGAATCCAGATAGAGATTGAGGAAAGGAAGTTAACTAAGTTTTCGAATCACTGACTCAGGCCCATTGTCGAATCCTACTCAGCAATTGTCGAATTCTACTCAGCCGAAAAAGGGGGTACTTATTTATGGCGGAACGGGCCAATCTAGTCTTTCATAATAAAGAGATAGACGGAACTGCTATGAAACGACTTATTAGCAGATTAATAGATCATTTCGGAATGGGATATACATCCCATATACTGGATCAAATAAAAACTCTGGGCTTCCATCAAGCCACTACTACATCGATTTCATTAGGAATCGAGGATCTTTTAACAATACCATCTAAGGGATGGTTAGTCCAAGACGCGGAACAACAGAGTTTTCTTTTGGAAAAACACTATTATTATGGGGCTGTACACGCGGTAGAAAAATTACGCCAATCCGTTGAAATCTGGTATGCTACAAGTGAATATTTGAAACAAGAAATGAATTCGAATTTTCGGATAACGGATCCTTCTAATCCAGTCTATCTAATGTCTTTTTCAGGAGCTAGAGGAAATGCATCTCAAGTACACCAATTGGTAGGTATGCGAGGATTAATGGCGGATCCTCAAGGACAAATGATTGATTTACCTATTCAAAGCAATTTACGCGAGGGACTTTCTTTGACAGAATATATAATTTCCTGCTACGGAGCCCGCAAAGGGGTTGTAGATACTGCTGTACGAACGGCGGATGCTGGATATCTTACACGTAGACTTGTTGAAGTAGTTCAACATATTATTGTGCGTAGAAGAGATTGTGGTACTACCCGAGGTATCTTTGTGAGTCCTCAAAATGGGATGACGGAAAAACTTTTTCTCCAAACACTAATTGGTCGTGTATTAGCAGACGATATATATATTGGTTCACGATGCGTTGCCACTCGAAATCAAGATATTGGGATTGGGTTAGTCAATCGATTCATAACTGCCTTTCGAGCACAGCCATTTCGAGCACAACCAATATATATTAGAACCCCCTTTACTTGCCGGAGCACATCTTGGATCTGTCAATTATGTTATGGGCGAAGTTCCACTCATGGTGATCTGGTCGAATTGGGGGAAGCCGTAGGTATTATTGCGGGTCAATCTATTGGGGAGCCGGGGACTCAACTAACATTAAGAACTTTTCATACTGGTGGAGTATTCACAGGGGGTACTGCCGACCTTGTACGATCCCCCTCGAATGGAAAAATCCAATTCAATGAGGATTTGGTTCATCCCACACGTACCCGTCATGGGCAGCCCGCTTTTCTATGTTATATAGACTTGCATGTAACTATTCAGAGTCAGGATATTCTACATAGTGTGAATATTCCCTCAAAAAGCTTGATTATAGTGCAAAATGACCAATATGTAGAATCCGAACAAGTAATTGCGGAGATTCGTGCCGGAACGTCCGCTTTGCATTTTAAGGAAAGGGTACAAAAACATATTTATTCCGAATCAGACGGGGAAATGCACTGGAGTACTGATGTTTATCATGCGCCCGAATATCAATATGGTAATCTTCGTCGATTACCAAAAACAAGCCATTTATGGATATTGTCAGTAAGTATGTGCAGATCCAGTATAGCTTCTTTTTCGCTCCACAAGGATCAAGATCAAATGAATACTTATTCTTTTTCTGTTGACGGAAGATATCTCTTTGGCCTCTCAATGGCTAATGATCAGGTAAGACATAGACTGTTGTGTGCTTTTGGTAAAAAAGATAGGGAAATTTTTGATTATTCAACGCCGGATCGAATCATGTCCAATGGTCATTGGAATTTTTTCTACCCTTCTATTCTTCCAAATAATTCGGATTTGTTGGCGAAAAAACGAAGAAATAGGTTCGTCATTCCATTACAGTATCATCAAGAACAAGAGAAAGAACTAATATCCTGTTTGGGGATTTCGATTGAAATACCCTTTATGGGTGTTTTACGTAGAAATACTATAGTTGCTTATTTTGACGATCCACGATACAAAAAAGATAAAAAAGGTTCAGGAATTGTTAAATTTAGATATAGGCCCTTGGAGGACGAATATAGGACTCCAGAGGAAGACTCAGAGGACGAATATGGACCCCTAGAGGACGAATATAGGACTCGGGAAGAAGACTCAGAGAACGAATATAGGACTCTAGACGACGAGTATGAAACCCTAGAAGATGAATATGGGATCCTAGAGGACGAATATGAAACCCTAGAAGATGAATATGGGATCCTAGAGGACGAATATAGGACTCGAGAGGAAGACTCAGAGGACGAATATGGGAGCCCAGAGAACAAATATAGGATTCTAGACGACAAATACGGCATTTTAGAGGAAGACTCAGAGGGCGAATACGGAGCTTTAGAGGAAGACTCAGAGGACGAATACGGGAACCCCGGGGAAGATTCCATCTTAAAAAAAGAAGTTTTGATTGAGCATCGAGGAACAAAAGAATTTAGTCTAAAATACCAAAAAGAAGTAGATCGGTTTTTTTTCATTCTCCAAGAATTGCATATCTTGCCGAGATGCTCATCCCTAAAGGTACTTGACAATAGTATTATTGAAGCGGATACACAACTCACAAAAAATACAAGAAGTCGACTGGGTGGATTGGTCCGAGTGAAGAGAAAAAAAAGCCATACGGAACTCAAAATCTTTTCCGGGGATATTCATTTTCCTGAAGAGGGAGATAAAATATTAGGTGGCAGTTTGATACCACCAGAAAGAGAAAAAAAGGATTCGAAGGAATCAAAAAAAAGGAAAAATTGGGTCTATGTTCAACGGAAAAAAATTCTCAAGAGCAAGGAAAAGTATTTTGTTTCGGTTCGACCTGCAGTCGCGTATGAAATGGACGAAGGGATAAATTTAGCAACACTTTTCCCGCAGGATCTCTTGCAGGAAGAGGACAATCTCCAACTTCGACTTGTCAATTTTATTTCTCATGAAAATAGCAAGTTAACTCAAAGAATTTATCACACGAATAGTCAATTCGTTCGAACTTGCTTAGTAGTGAATTGGGAACAAGAAGAAAAAGAGGAGGCTCGTGCTTCCCTTGTTGAGATAAGAGCAAATGATCTGATTCGCGATTTCCTAAGAATTGGGTTAATCAAATCCACTATTTCGTATACACGAAAAAGGTATGATAGCACAAGCGCAGGACCGATTCCCTATAATAGGTTAGATCGCACCAATACCAATTCCTTTTATTGCAAGGCGAAGATTCAATCACTTAACCAACATCAAGAAGCTATTGGTACCTTGTTGAATCGAAATAAAGAATACCAATCTTTGATGATTTTGTCGGCATCCAACTGTTCTCGAATTGGTTTATTCAAGAATTCTAAAAATCCCAATGGGGTAAAAGAATCAAATCCAGGACTTCCTATTCGAGATTTTTTTGGGCTCTTAGGCGCTATTGTACCTAGTATATCGAATTTTTATTCATCTTACTATTTACTAACGCATAATCAGATCCTGTTAAAAAAATATTTGTTCCTTGACAATTTGAAACAAAACTTCCAAGTACTTCAAGGATTTAAATACTCTTTAATAGATGAAAATCAAAGGATTTCATATTTCGATAGTAACATCATGTTGGATCCATTCCATTTGAATTGGCACTTTCTCCATCATGATTCTTGGGAAGAGACATCAGCAATAATTCACCTTGGACAATTTATTTGCGAAAATGTATGTCTATTTAAATCGCACATAAAAAAATCAGGTCAAATTTTCATTGTAAATATGGATTCCTTTGTTATAAGAGCAGCTAAGCCTTATTTGGCCACTACAGGAGCAACTGTTCATGGTCATTATGGGGAAATCCTTTACAAAGGGGATAGGTTAGTTACGTTTATATATGAAAAAGCGAGATCTAGTGACATAACGCAAGGTCTTCCAAAAGTGGAACAAATCTTCGAAGCACGTTCAATTGATTCACTATCACCGAATCTCGAAAGGAGAATTGAGGATTGGAATGAGCGTATACCAAGAATTCTTGGGAGTCCTTGGGGATTCTTGATTGGAGCTGAGCTAACCATAGCCCAAAGTCGTATCTCTTTGGTTAATAAGATCCAAAAGGTTTATCGATCCCAAGGGGTACAGATCCATAATAGACATATAGAGATTATTATACGTCAAGTAACATCAAAAGTGCGGGTTTCCGAAGATGGAATGTCTAATGTTTTTTTACCAGGGGAATTAATCGGACTATTGCGAGCGGAGCGAGCAGGGCGGGCTTTGGATGAATTGATCTATTACCGGGCAATCTTATTGGGAATAACAAGGGTTTCCCTGAATACCCAAAGTTTCATATCTGAAGCAAGTTTTCAAGAAACTGCTAGAGTTTTAGCAAAAGCTGCCTTACGAGGTCGTATTGATTGGTTGAAAGGTCTGAAAGAAAACGTAGTTCTAGGAGGGATTATACCTGTTGGTACCGGATTCCAAAAATTTGTGCATCGTTCCCCACAAGACAAGAACCTTTATTTCGAAATTCAAAAAAAAAAGCTATTCGCGTCGGAAATGAGAGATATTTTGTTTCTCCATACAGAATTAGTTTCTTCTGATTCTGACGTAACAAACAATTTCTATGAGACATCAGAATCCCCATTTACCCCATTTATACGATTTAAGGATACATAAAGCAGATCTTATTTTTTACTTTAAACTAGACTTTTGGCCTTAGAACGCTAAGAGGTCGGATTTTCTATTTTTTTTTATTAATAAGTAAAAGAAGTTAGTTAATTCATTAAGGTTATGCTTATACCTTATATCAACGGCCAATTCTCAGTAGAAGGTTCCATCGGAACAATTATTATTTATTTCAAGCTATTTCGGCTCTTTCTTAATCTTAAAAAAGAAAAAAATTCCGTAATGGAATGGTAGGATGAAAAAAAAGAAAAAATCAAAAGGAAGTGTGGAAAAAATGACAAGAAGATATTGGAACATCAATTTGAAAGAGATGATAGAAGCGGGAGTTCATTTTGGTCATGGTATTCAGAAATGGAATCCTAAAATGGCCCCTTACATCTCGGCAAAGCGTAAAGGTACTCATATTACAAATCTCGCTAGAACCGCGCGTTTTTTATCAGAAGCTTGTGATTTAGTTTTTGATGCAGCAAGTCAGGGAAAAAGCTTCTTAATTGTTGGTACCAAAAAAAGAGCAGCGGATTTAGTAGCATCAGCTGCAATAAGGGCTCGTTGTCATTATGTTAATAAAAAGTGGTTCAGTGGTATGTTAACCAATTGGTCGATTACGAAAACTAGACTTTCTCAATTTAGAGACTTAAGAGCAGAAGAAAAGATGGGAAAATTCCACCATCTCCCCAAAAGAGATGTGGCAATCTTGAAGAGAAAATTATCTACCTTGCAAAGATATCTCGGCGGGATCAAATATATGACGGGGTTGCCTGACATTGTGATCGTCCTCGATCAGCAAAAAGAGTATATAGCTCTTCGGGAATGTGCCATTTTGGGGATTCCTACTATTTCTTTAGCCGATACAAATTGTGACCCAGATCTCGCGAATATATCGATTCCAGCCAACGATGACACTATGACTTCAATTCGATTGATTCTTAACAAATTAGTATTTGCAATTTGTGAGGGCCGTTCTCTCTATATAAGAAATCGTTGATTAAGAAGAATAGTTAATTCTTGGGCAACTGCATAGATTTATGGGAATACTTACTATTCTTTTTTGTTTTGCATAGATAAAAGAAGGGGAATATTGATATATATTATAGGGTATTGATATATATTATGATCTGATGTGATTTCTTGATATCCTAAATATAAGATTAATACTTCAAGTTGCTGAGTTGAGAAAAATATGGTTGAATCAAAAGAATTCTTTTTTTGAAGTTCATTTTTTATCAGAGGACAATATGAATATTATACCGTGTTCCATTAAAACACTCAAGGGGTTATACGATATATCGGGTGTAGAAGTAGGCCAACACTTCTATTGGCAAATAGGAGGTTTCCAAATTCATGCCCAAGTACTCATCACTTCTTGGGTCGTAATTACTATCTTGCTAGGTTCAGTTATCCTAGCTGTTCGCAACCCACAAACCATCCCGACCGATGGTCAGAATTTCTTCGAATATGTCCTTGAGTTTATTCGAGACTTGAGCAAAACTCAGATTGGAGAAGAATATGGTCCCTGGGTTCCCTTTATTGGAACTATGTTCCTTTTTATTTTTGTTTCAAACTGGTCGGGTGCTCTTTTACCTTGGAAAATTATACAGTTACCCCATGGAGAATTAGCAGCGCCCACGAATGATATAAATACTACTGTTGCTTTAGCTTTACTCACGTCAGCGGCATATTTTTATGCGGGTCTTAGCAAAAAAGGGTTGAGTTATTTCGAGAAATATATTAAACCAACTCCAATCCTTTTACCAATTAACATATTAGAAGATTTCACAAAACCATTATCGCTTAGTTTTCGACTTTTCGGGAATATATTGGCAGATGAATTAGTCGTTGTTGTTCTTGTTTCTTTAGTCCCCTTAGTAGTTCCTATACCGGTCATGTTTCTTGGATTATTTACAAGCGGTATTCAAGCTCTTATTTTTGCAACGTTAGCCGCAGCCTATATAGGTGAATCCATGGAGGGTCATCATTGAATTGACTAGTTTTCTAAATAGTCTTTTTTTTAGCTTAACTCAATTTATGCATGGTTGCAGAAAATTCGCTTGGTTGGAAAACAAAATAGTTAGAAATGCGTATGAATATACAATCTAGAGTTGTAGGAGAGAGAATAGGCTATATTACGGAATAGTCAAAGTATATAGGCATTAGGGGGGGACGGAGTCAGGCTAGATCTATATCCTTTATGTCTATAAGTTCAATCAGCTTTTGTGCGGGTTTCCACTTTAAGGAATGATTTTTTAATCCGATTCAATAGAAAAAGAGAAAATACGCAAATAAAATAGAAGAAACAAATCGATATGGGTATATATTCCTAAGTTAGATTCATTAGCTAGTCCGATATATAGAATTCCCTCCATATGGAATCCGATTCCATATCCAATTCGATGCAGCATATTGTTATCAATTGGATATCCTTATTTAATTCCTATTGGATCTGGATTAGGCCGATTTCCATAGGGGTTCCTCCTCTATTTCCCCTTTTATTATGAATTAGATGATAGGGGATAAAATAGAAACTCAAGGATATCGAAGAGGAAAGAAAGAAGGATGGAATGAAAGATCGGTTGGTTGGAAAGAAAGAGAAATGGAATAATGAGAATCATATGGATTTCCACAAACCTCTAATGATTAGAAACTAAAAACGAGATCTCGAAGCAGTTCGGAGAATTCAGATTATCGTTTCAATTTGTACTTTTTAGTTACTTCTGTCCAATAGAGCTTAGAAATAAGAATTTCTTGGTTGATTGTATCCTTAACCATTTCTTTTTTTTTGACACGAGGAACTCACCATGAATCCACTAATTGCTGCTGCTTCCGTTATTGCTGCTGGATTGGCCGTAGGTCTTGCTTCTATTGGGCCTGGAGTTGGTCAAGGTACTGCTGCAGGACAAGCTGTAGAAGGTATTGCGAGACAGCCAGAAGCAGAAGGTAAAATACGAGGTACTTTATTGCTTAGTCTAGCTTTTATGGAAGCTTTAACAATTTATGGACTAGTTGTGGCGCTAGCGCTTTTATTTGCGAACCCTTTTGTTTAATCCTAAAAAATAAAATGAGCCCTTTAGATTAGATACTTTTTTCTTTTTTTAGTAAATTGGTATTTGCTTCTGCAATTCCAATTATATCAATACTTTACTCCTATTTATTTTATTATTCCTGGAATTTTCTATTAATCGGGGCAGACAATACCTCACCCCAGGAAGAGCTGATTTGAGGATGATCAATTTAGAGGATATGCTCGCCGTCTTTCTTCCCGTCCTTAGTTTAGGGCAGTGGAAAGTCTTTTTCCTTTTATTTTAGGAATTTTGGGAACATTTCAACAAAGGTGGTCTTTCACAAGTCAAACGAGACCTAAGACTTAATCTAAAAGAAATTACTAGATTGAATCCATTTCTATTAAAAAAAATTGCATTAAAAAAACCGATCAAAAAGGGCGAGCGAAGTAAGTGATCAAAAACTTTGTTCTTTGTTCGTCCTATCTATAAGAGGAGAGCATATGAAAAATGTAACCCATTCTTTCGTTTTTTTAGCTCACTGGCCATCCGCTGGGAGTTTCGGGCTTAATACCGATATTTTAGCAACAAATCTAATAAATCTAACTGTAGTGGTTGGTGTATTGATTTTTTTTGGAAAGGGAGTGTGTGCGAGTTGTCTATTTCAAGAATAGATTGGATCTATCCGGCTGCACTATAGAATATTTTTTAGTATTTTTCGGATAAAATAAATAAGAAAAGGGTGCACGATCTCGACGAATTACTTCTGAATAAATTCAGAAATCATATGGAAGAACCATAGCATTTCGCGACCCATTGGTAAATCACCTTTGATTCTCTATAGACCAATAATATGAGACCATTAACACGGTTAAAGCTAAACTGCTTGAAGTCTAGGCAAAAGGGGGTACTCTTTCTACAACTATATTAGTATTAGTACCGAAATGCTTTAAACGGGAAATAGCTAATGTAGAATTTATCTGATATAGAACACTCATATCGATAAAAGGGTTTGAACTATTTACTAGAGGGGCACCCTGCCCTTTTTTATCCAATGCCGAATCGACGACCTATGTATAAAAAAAAGAGAAAGTTTTTGGATTTGAAGAAAAAAATAGGAATTCTATCCATTTTCATTTATTTAGTTAGTTTTTTCAATTTCATTAAGAAAAACTAACTAAATAAATGAAAATACAAATAAAGAAACAACTTTGCTGACCGTGATAGATTTTTATCTAGGCGGAAGAGTCCTCTTAATATTTATCTAGTCTTATAGGGGTTTCGGTATATTGAAATATAAACAGAAAAGAGAGGATAGAGGATAGGCTCATTACATTAAAAAAAAGATATGGAAGTAGCCATAGCAAAAAAAGAAAAAAAGGAGCGTGAGAGCCAAATGAATCGAAAGATTCATGTTTGGTTCGGGAAGAGATCATAAAAGTTGTAAACTTAATAGCAAGGTAATCTACTTTCATTAAAAGATTTATTAGATAATCGAAAACAGAGGATCTTGAGTACTATTCGAAATTCGGAAGAATTGCGTAGAGGGACCGTTGAGCAGCTCGAAAAAGCTCGAATTCGATTACAGAAAGTCGAACTAGAAGCGGATGAGTATCGAATTAATGGATACTCTGAGATA